GCCTACAGCCATTATGTGGCATAGGAGTTACATCCCGTATGAAACTTAATAGTATACCACTTCTACGAATAGCCCTTAATGCCGCATCTCTTCCGAGACCCGGGCCTTTTATCATAACTTCTGCTCGTTGCATACCTTGATCCACTACTGTCCGAATAGCATTTCCTGCTGCGGTTTGAGCGGCAAATGGTGTACCCCTTCTTGTACCCTTGAATCCACAAGCCCCGGCAGAGGACCAAGAAATTACTCGACCCCGTACATCTGTAACAGTCACAATGGTATTGTTGAAACTTGCTTGAACATGAATAACTCCCTTGGGGATTCTACGTGTATTCTTACGTGAACCAATACGTCTATTTCTACGCGAACCAATTTTTGGTATAGGTTTTGCCATATTTTATCATCTCATAAATATAAGTCAGAGATATATGGATATATCCATTTCATGTCAAAACAGATCCTTATTTATTTTTTTTTTTTTTTACTTATTTATTTATTTGTACATCTGTACATCGGGTCCTTTAGATTTCGAGAGTCTTTTTGTTTTAGAAAGATTATCCTTGTCTTTGTTTATGTCTCGGGTTAGAACAAATTACTATAATTCGTCCCCGCCTACGGATCAATCGACATTTTTCACAAATTTTACGAACGGAGGCCCTTATTTTCATATTTGTCATTCCTTTTTTTAATTCCGAATCTACTTATTGGAAGAAAATAAGTTTCTTGAAATTTTGAATTTCGAATTGTATCCTCACGAAAGAATGTTGAAATTGAAAAAACCGCCTAATCATTCAAGTCTTTGCTTTGGAGTCTCTAAATTATACGCCCTTTGGTTGAATCATAAGGACTTACCTCAATTTTTAGTCTATTTCCTGGTAGTATACGTATAAAACTACATGAAATCCTTTACGAAACAAAAACCAGAATAATTTTTTTGTTATCTAAACGAATCCGGAAGATACATACCATCGGTAAGTTGTTCAGTAATTAAAACCTCATGAATCCATTTTTGTTGTTTCATTCCAGGTAAAACCGCTTTGAAGTATCAACTAATGTAAGAGGGATAATATTATAAACTTGTCCTTTCTCTTTTTTCACAAATATGACCGTGTCGACTATTAGAAAGATTACCATATATAACACAAAACTTCTCCGCCGATTCCTTCTAGTCGAGCCTTTCGGTCTGTCATTATACCTCGAGAAGTAGAAAGAATTACAACCCCCATTCCGCCTAAAATTCTAGGAATTCGTTGATAGTTAGAATATATTCGTAGACCGGGTCGACTGATCCGTTTTAAATTTAAAACAGTTCTATATGGTCCTTTCCTATTTCTTCTATGTCGTAGGGTTAAAACCAAAAAATATTTATTGCTTTCTTGATGTTTTCTCACGTTTTCAATAAAACCCTCTTGTAAAAGGATTTTAACAATATTTTCAGTGATGTTAGTAGATGGTATTCGAACTGTTCTTTTTTTATTCATGTCAGCATTTCGTATAGAGGTTATTATGTCAGCAATAGTGTCTTTACTCATGATAAACTAAGATTTTTGTTTCCCCCGAATTTTGATATAATCAACATGCTCTTTTTCTTTTTTTTCTGAATTTTTTAATATTTATGAATTTTTTTTTTTATTTATGAATTATTAAAGATATATACGTGATAGATAAACAATTTACTAATTAATTAAAAATTTACTAAAATTAATTAAAAATTTACTAATTAATTAAAAATTTACTAATTAATTAAATTAAATAAATTTAATCAATTTCATTCAAATACTATATTAAGGTCTTCCCCTATAATACTTCAGGTGCTAATGAAACTATTTTAGTGAAATTTAACTGTCTTAATTCCCGGGCGATCGCGCCGAAAATTCGGGTTCCTTTTGGATTTCCTTCTTGATCAATAACAACCGCAGCGTTGTCATCATATCGTATTATCATACCGTTGTCGCGTTTGAGTTCTTTACAAGTACGTACAATGACAGCTCGTACCACTTCTGATCTTTCTAGAGGTGTATTTGGTACTGCTTCCTTGATTACAGCAACAATAATGTCACCAATATGAGCATATCGTCGATTACTAGCTCCTATGATTCGAATACACATCAATTCTCGGGCCCCGCTGTTATCCGCTACATTCAAATGGGTTTGAGGTTGAATCATATCATTTTTTTTTTTTTTTTTTTTTATCGGTTTTTTCTTTTTCAATGCAAAGGTATAAATAAAAAAAAGAAATATTATTTGTTCAAAACAAAAAAAGAAACCTGCAATTGTTTTTTTTTCATCCCAAAAACCCCTTCGTTTGTTTCTACATTCCTATCCAGAAAGAATGAATTGAGTTCGTATAGGCATTTTAGATGCCGCTATTGAAATAGCCCTTCTAGCTATATTTTCTGCTACTCCGCTCATTTCATAAAGTATTCTACCGGGTTTAACGACAGCTACCCAATATTCGGGAGATCCTTTCCCCGAACCCATACGTGTTTCTGTAGGTCTTACTGTAACAGGTTTGTCTGGAAATATGCGAACCCATATTTTTCCACCGCGGCGTGCATTTCGTGTCATTGCTCGCCGCCCTGCTTCTATTTGTCTAGATGTGATCCAAGCGGGTTCAAGCGCTTGAAGAGCATATCTACCGAAGCAAATACGATTACCTCGATAAGATATTCCTTTCATTCTTCCTCTGTGTTGTTTACGGAATCTGGTTCTTTTGGGGTTATAGTTGATGGTTGTTTAGCAATTCCATCCATCTCTACTACAGAACCGGACACGAGAGTTTCTTCTCATCCAGCTCCTCGCGAATTAAACAATTAAAAAGAATTAAACAAAAAAAAATACACGGTTAATAATATATGGAATCGTGGGATTCTTTGAAATTTGATATAATCGATTATAAATTAGAAATTTTTTGTGTTTTAATATAAAATTTAACACGTATTCTATTTATAGATAATGTCGTTTTGGTAGAACGCTATAATGAATCTTTATTTTGTTTTTCCTTTTATTTCGAATCGACTCAAATTTAGAAATAAAAAAAAAATTCGCGGGCGAATATTTACTCTTTCAACATTCAGTTGTAAGATTAGTCTATGACATGACCTCTCAGAATAAATGAATAGGTTTCTGGTTCGTTCCGCCATCCTACTCAATGAATCATTAGGATTCGTTTTCAATAGAATCTTATGCATTCACAGGTTCTGTCGTTCCCACCACTTCTCGATTAATGATTAGGTCTGAATTTTACAACGGAGCCTCCAATTAAATTTATTCTTGAGTCAACCTTCTCAGTCTTTATTGGCTCGGGGCTCTTGATTTTTTGTTCTATGCACGGATTTCTCTAATTATGGATCAATCAGTATTGATGCTTTATTACATTCCCTTTATATGAGATGACTCATAGACCTTACATATTGGAATTATATATCATTAATATTCTTTTTCTATCTTTCTCTCACCCTTCCATTTATCTGTATACTTTATATTGCTTTACAACCCATAATATATTGCTTTACAACACATAATCAGATTGTTTTTTTTTTTTTTTTGTTTGTTTATGTAAAAAAGATTTCAGTTGCTACAATGATATGACTTATATATCATATCTTGACTGGTTCTTTCTATCCAGATAACACGAAGTGATGAGTTGGTTATTAGTTCTATAGTTATCAGTTTGTACTATGGGCTGTCCATTTTTTTGAATCCCAACCCTAAAAAAACCAACGAGTCACACACTAAGCATAGCAATTATATCAAATGATTAATCGAATTTTTATTCAACCTTATAGAATTGTTCTTTTTTTTTTATTATTATTTACCAGAAAAAGAATGAAAGAGTTTGCCATTTTTTGTTTTCTCACCAGATATAACTAAATATAAGTCAAGTAAGTTCTTATTATTCCTCGTCTACAAATATCCAAATTTTGATGCCTAATACCCCATAGATAGTTCGAACTGCATAGGAACAATAATCAATTTTAGCTCGAATGGTTTGTAGAGGAACTCTACCTTCTCGGATCCATTCAACACGTGCAATTTCTTTTCCGTCGATACGCCCTGCAATTTGTACTTGAATCCCTTTTGTACCTGCCTGTTCAGTTAATTCAATAGCTTTTTTCATTGCTTTGCGAAATGAAACTCTATTCTTTAATTGTCCGGCTATAAATTCTGCAAGAATATTGGGGTGCCCGTAAGGATTTGCAATTCTTGTAATAGCAATGTTGAGTTTTCGGTTTACACAATTGAGTTCTTTTTGTACATGCGTCTGTAATTCTTCGATTCTTCGAGTCCTGTCTTCTATTAATAACTTGGGGAATCCCATATAGATTATGACCTGAATCAAATCGATTCTTTTTTGAATCTCTATACGTGCAATTCCCTCTACATTAGAGGATATTTTCATATTATTTTGCACATAATTTTTGATACAATCTCGTATTTTTTGATCTTCTTGTAGATCCTTTGAATAATTTTTTGGTTGTGCAAACCAAAGAGAATGATGACCTTGGGTTGCACCAAGTCTGAAACCAAGTGGATTTATTTTTTGTCCCATAATCCCCCACTACTATATATATTGTGAAACGTGACATCTGTTTGTATTTTTTTTTTATTCATTCGATTTTTTTTAAGCATAACATAATATAGCGTATTTGTATTTTTTATAATATAAAATATTCTTCCTTTAAGTATTCCTCAGCTCTAATTTATAGAATTTCCTTTTATCTATTTCTTCCTCTTCATCTAAAGATATATCTTTCAATACAATAGTTATATGACAAGTGGATCTTTTTATAGGATAACCTCGTCCTCGAGCCCGGGGCTTTAATTTTTTCACAGTTGTGCCCTCGTTGACTTCGGCTTTACTAATGATTAAACTTGTTTCGTTCAAACCCTTATTGTGATTAGCATTTGCTGCTGCAGAATAAACCAATTTTAAAATGGCATAACATGCTCGATAAGGCATAAGTTCTAGTATCATAAGTGTTTCTTCATAGGACCGC